TCCGAATTGATCTTGTAAGAGATCCGCTACAGAACGAATACGTTTACTTTTCAAATGATTTATATCATCAAGGATACCCATTCCGAATTTCATTCCAATCAAATGATTCGCGGCTGCCAATATATCTCGCGGTAACAAAAATGTATTGTTCGGAGGTATATCAAGATTCAGTCTACGGTTCATATTTCGTCGACCAATTCTTCCTAATTCACACCTTTGTTGAAAAAATTTCTTTTGTAATTCCTTGCATAAGGATTCAGAAAATACCGGATCTCCGCCTACACAAGCAAATTGTTGATAAAACTCTAAAATGGCATTTTCCTTTGACTTAATTTTTTTTTTCTCCTTATCATTCAAGAAATACAAGAAAATTTCAGGGTAAAAAACATTCTCTAGAATTTCTCTTAAACTCGAGCCCATAGCTGATGATAGAACTAGAATAGATATTTTCTGTTTCCTACTAACACGAGCCCATATCCTTGCTTTTCTATCAATCTCTAATTCTAATCTTCCCCCCCAATCTGATATTATGGTGCCGGTATAGACCGAAATTCCGTTATGGTCCAATTCTGATCGGTAATAGATACCGGGACTTTGCAATATTTGATTGATCACAATTCTGTATATTCCATTTATTATAGAAGTTCCCAGGGAATTCATTAGAGGAATGTTTCCAATAAAAATAGTTTGTGCTTGCATATCCCTACAGGTTTTCCAAATTAATCCCGCGGATACATATAATTCAGAAGAATATGTGAGTGATTCATATACAGCGTCTCTTTCTTTTATTAAAGGTTCTACCAATTGATATGTTTGCACAAATAATTGAAATTCAAGTTCTTGATCTGTATCTTCAATTTTTGGAAACTTATAAAATTCTTCTGTTAAGCCCCGATCAATAAACCTACAAAACCCTTCAAATTGTATCTGATTAAATCCGGGTATTGTAGACATTTCCTCATTTCCAACCCCAAGCATTTTTTTTTAACTTCCCTTTTATAGAATATAGAAAAACCCCATTTTTTGCTCATTCTTCATCAAATCATATGGATCAATATAGCAATGATGGAATTTCTTTTTTGTTTACTAAATAACATGAAATTTGACCTTTTTACCTATCGGAATTTGCACCAAATACAAACAGAAAGGGATCAATAAATTCCACTTAGATTTAGGGTGGAATATCAAAACAAAAAATGATTTCATTTCTACCATTATTATGATATTCATGATATTCCAACCCAATCGAATACTATAAATGTAAATGTATTCAGCATTTGATCTGTTCAATCAGATAATGAGATAAAGACATAATAATCGTAAAAAATAAAATAGAGAATTTTTTTTAGCACTTAACTTGTTCGTGGATTCAATTGTTCAAAAAATAATTCGCAGATAAGAGAGACATTTTTACTTACTCGAATTCATAGAATACGTGAGTGTAAAAATGTGTAAGTACAAAAAAGGGTCTTTTTTATTAAGCATGCACAGATATAATTACAGCTATCTATATATACCCCCCTTTTTTTTTTTTATTATATTACAGCTTTATTCGGAACAGCACCAGCCAAGCTTTATCAAAATTTTTCTTTTATATAAAAAATAAAAATTGTAAAAAGTGAAGTATGATAATTTCGTGAAAATTACCTATAAACATGATATCCCGATAAGATACCTGATTAGATAATATCTGTGTAACAATTTCAATTAGGGGGTTTACATATACCTATAATAGCTCTTATAATTGAAATTGATACGGATTTCGAAAAAAAAAATAAATCCGTATCAATTTCAGTTTACTTATATCATTAAGTAAACATAATGGAAACACAGTTTTAGATTGAAATTGAAGAATCGTTCATGAATTTACAATCAATAGTTAAGGGTTCAACTTTGTGTTAACTTTTTGGTTTTGTGACTGAAAACCATATTTCTTTTATTTTTCAATCAATAGAGGGGAGAATTGTGTTTTTAGATATTCGGGATTTTAAGATATTATACAATAAATCTCTTCAATTCCAAACAAAAAAGTAAATTTTATTTTAGGAAAGGGATTAAAGAAAACGGGATCCAAAATACAAGAAAAAAAGCATAAGGGGAATTTTTGTCATCTATTTTATATCGTTTTGGCGGCATGGCCGAGCGGTAAGGCGGGGGACTGCAAATCCTTTTTCCCCAGTTCAAATCCGGGTGTCGCCTGATAAACAAAAGAATCGAAATACCTTATTCTGTTTTGATAATTTGATAGGTTTTTTCCAGCCGCAGCAAGCGGAGGAAAAAGACTCGGGATACTTGCTTGATTATAAGTATCTGGGGGGTTCTGGTCTATAAAATGCTTTCAATTAAGGTTTAAGGAAAGATTATAGTCGTGAAAAAAACTGGTAAATTTTTATATGATAGCCCCTTAACACTACTAATGTAGTGTCTACCAGCTGAGTCTTGAATTAGATTGGATAGGGAAGAGAAAATCTAATTCAATTTTTAGTTGCGTAAAGAGCAGAAGAAACTTTGTATACATACTCATGAAAGTTTATGAGTACTCTGGCATTCAATCAATAGTAATTCGATTGAATGTATAATTAGTTTTTTTATAATTTAAATAAACTTTTAATTTAGTTACTTTTACTTAGTTCTATTTATTATATAGAAATAGAATATATAAATCGAAAGTGAAAAATGAAATAAAGTACAAAAATAAATTTTGACTTTTCGATAACCTCTAGTCAAGAACATAATAATACGTGGTTCATAGGGCAAATCGAAGATGGTAAGATTTATAGCAAATCAAAAATAAAAAGAAATAAAATAGGGGTATTCAATATATAATGATCTATCTTGATTCTATATATAGATATAGTTTTTTGACTTAATGAAAGGCCACAAAAGTAAAGAACGGGTCTTATTATTATGACATTTATTAACATTCCTTTGTTACTTCTGCTACTTCAAAGGCTGTTTATGCGTATTTTGCTTGTGCTTAATGTTTTACGATTATACTCTAAATCTTATAATTAGAACAATAGTTCTATTTGTATTTGGAGTCTTTCATCAATGGTGTTGGATCAGAATCCCCTTTTGACTATGCGAGAGAAATTCTACTATTATTAGTGAACAATAATTGAATAATTCATTCATAGAGATCGAGGACAAAACTCACATGGATATAGTAAGTCTCGCTTGGGCTGCTTTAATGGTAGTCTTTACATTTTCCCTTTCACTCGTAGTATGGGGAAGAAGTGGACTCTAGAAGTACGAATAATTAAGTTTAGGAATCAAACTGGATCAAATTTTTTTATAGATCATTCTGTGACCTAAATACTTTATTTTTAATTTCACTTTTTTTCCTTCATTGATTTGAATCTTTCTTTCAATGGATATCGGAATTCATATTAAAAAAAAATAATAATAAATCTAGGAAATAGAATCGGAAGAGTAAAAACTGTCTTTAGGGTTATTTAAGATTGATTGAAATCAACACAACTCAAATAGAAATTGATATATATGAAGATAATAGTGTTGATTGATAGATATTAAACTAACCTGTATCTTGATACAACAAACTTTATATAGTACAATATAAATTGTAGTATAGGATAGTATGGTAGAAAATTTTTTTTCTACCATACTATCTAGTATCTCATAGAATACTGATGAGTATAGGTCGATAATTTCATTTAAAACGCGAAATTTGAATCTTTTTATTTCTTCGCTGCAATCATTGATAAGAACTAAAAAGTCACAAGTTTCTTTTTTAATTAATCACTTTGACTTACTGTTTTTACGTATATTATAAGTAAAAAAGCAGTAGGGACTAGAATGAACAGTGCAGTAGCAATAAATGCGAGAATATTTACTTCCATAATTTTGTTATTTAATTTTTATTTAATTCGCAATAACTCGGGATTTAATCCCATAGAGATGATAAATCTTTTGGCTGTAAATTTAATGGTCTGAATATTAATTACACTCGATGTAATCGAATCGGATCAATATCATGAATAAGAATATCTGACAAATGGATTCATCGTCAAGAATTGAATAGTATAAACACAGAAAAATCTTTTATCCATACCATAACGAATTCCAACGTAAATTCCTGAGACAATCAAAAAACCTTTAAATTTTCATTTTTCATTCTTTTTCATCCTTTCTTTTCTATAAACTAGTGCTTGCCTTGTACAATCATTTGATGAAGTATCATGAAAGCGCCCTACCGTTGGTTGTAAACAAACCCAAAAAAACAATAGAAAAAATTAAAAAATAAAAAGAATTCTTTTTTGGAAATGAAATTATACTTTTTGTATCCCCTTTCACACAAAAAAGAAAGGATGAACTCCTGTAGTTTTTTAGTGGATTTGAATCCAGCGGGACTGACGGGGCTCGAACCCGTAGCTTCCGCCTTGACAGGGCGGTGCTCTCACCAATTGAACTACAATCCCAAGGAAATAAGAGAATAAAATAAAGTGTACAGTATACATATTCGTATGATTTCACTCAAATGCTTTCGATATGGATATGTTCTTTAGCAAGAGCGGCATGGATTACTAATAATCATAATCTTTTCATTATTTCCAAATCAATTGGATAGTTAATCTTTCAAAGAAAAAGTTATTTTTTTATTTCCTCTTTTTCTTAGACTTTCTACTTTCGGATCTTAAGATATAAATCTAGATAACGAGCAAGACCAAAACTTGTCAGAAAAAAGAAATAGTAATATCGGTAAAGATAAGATATATCACTATCTGAATCTGAAAATTTTACGTTTTTTCTATTGAAATCGAGCATTTTTGAAGAACAACACGTGGGTTATATCATTTCATGGTGGATCGGCGAATTATTGGGCCGAGCTGGATTTGAACCAGCGTAGACATATTGCCAACGAATTTACAGTCCGCCCCCATTAACCACTCGGGCATCGACCCGGGAAAAATCAATCCAGGTTTAGTGATGATCCATGATCAACTTCCTTTCGTAGTACCCTACCCCCAGGGGAAGTCGAA